TTTATTAGTTTCTTTTCGGTATGCTCCATATTGCTTGTTTGTGTTACGTGAAAAGGTAAAGTTTTATTCTTGCTTTTTCGTTCATTTTTTGTTTGTTTTATATGTAAGTGTGTGCGTGATTCCACTTTGTAGATTCTAAATGGGTCATAAAGGTTTAGGTTGTATTTCTCATTAGTTATTATTGGTTGATCAAGTATCCTTGTAGTTAGCAATACATTTTAGTTTCGGTTAAATTTTGTGCCAGCAGCCGCGGTTATACCTTGGAGGCGTTTGAACGGGTTTGGTATTAAAGGTAGTTATATTGTTTATTTGTGTTGATTTTGTTTAGGTTGTTTTTAGGTGAAATTTTTATTATTTTTGTTTGTCTTTATTTATATTTGGAGGCTATGAAATTTTATTTTTAAACTAGGATTAGATACCCTATTATTTTAGAATGTTAATTTTTGTGCCTGAGTAGTATTAGTTATGTTCTTGAAACTTAAAGAATTTGGCGGTATCTCATTCCGTCCAGAGGAATCTGTCCCGTTATCGATAGTCCACGTTGGACCTTACTTATTTGCTTTATGGTTTGTATACCGCCGTTTATTGATTATCTTTTTAGAGGTTGTTTAATTTTCTGGTTTCTTTATTTTGATATATTTCAGGTCAAGGTGCAGCTTGTTTTTAAGTGGAATGATGGATTACATTGTTATTTGTTTATGGATTGTTGATTTTAATATTGGCATGAAATTGGATTTGGTTGTAATAATTTGTAGATTGTTATTATGATAATTGGTTCTGAGATATGCACACATCGCCCGTCGCTCTCGTTTGTTATTATAATGAGATAAGTCGTAACAAAGTGGTTGTACCGGAAGGTGCGGCTGGATTGATATCAGATCATTTCTATTAGTTGAGTTTTCATTTACGCTGAATTATTATGTCGTGCGATTCGGCATGGTCTGATTTATTGATTGTCTTGTTTTAAGTGCTTGTTTGTGATTATTTGTTTGTTAATTAAAATATTATTTTGTTGTTGTATTGTTTTGATTTAATTTTTTTACTATAGGTTATTTGTACCGTGAGGGGTTGTTTGTGTTTAATGTTTTTATGGAAGTTGATTTTGTTTGTTGTACCTTGTGTATCAGGGTTCATTGAATTTTATTATTTATTTTTATTTCCCGATTTTAAAGGAGTTAATGACTTATGTTAGTTACTGTTTCATTAGTATTAATAATAGGTGGTTGGTAGTGAAATGTTACTCGTCTTTAGTGGTTTCTGGTTTTTCAAGAAATGAATTTAATTCATACATCGTATTTAATTTCTGTTGTTGGTTTATTTATTTTTATTTGATGTTAAGATTGAGGGGGATTAGCTCCTTTTTTTACTTTTATAATTGGTTTTATGTTTAATTTAGTTTTGTGGATTTTATGGTGATTTTCTATTTGATTATGTTAAAATTTTATTTGTTGTTTTTTTGATTTTTTTGTTATTTAAGTTGTTTATTGAAATGTTTTCTTTACTTTTGGTTTGTATAGTAATTATTGTGTAATTAGTAAATTTTATTGGTTGTTTTGTTAGATGATGAGTGTTAATTGCTTTTGAGGAATTCGGCAAAGTTTTATGTCCGCCTGTTTAACAAAAACATCTTTTCTTGTTAGTTTTTGAAGTATGGCCTGCCCACTGACGTTGGAGTTGAAGGGCCGCGGTATTTTGACCGTGCAAAGGTAGCATAATCATTAGTTCTTTAATTGTGATCTGGTATGAATGGCTTGACGAGACATAAGCTGGTCTTAGAGGCATTGGTTTATTGAATTTGGTTTTTGAGTTAAAATTCTTAAATGTTTTTATGGGACGAGAAGACCCTATAGAGTTTGACAGTTTTCTTATTTTATTTTTGTTTGTTTTGTTGTATTGAGTGGGGATTATTGTTTTGTTGGGGTGATGGGAGGAAATTAAAGTAACTCCTCTTTGTTTTTGTATATTTATGTATATTTTTTTGATCCATTTATTTTGATTATAAGATTAAATTACCTTAGGGATAACAGCGTTATCTCCCTTGAGAGTTCTTATTGGCGGGGAGGTTTGCGACCTCGATGTTGGATTAAGGTGAATTTTCGGTGCAGGAGCTGAAAATGATTAGGTCTGTTCGACCTTTAAAATCTTACATGATCTGAGTTCAGACCGGCGTGAGCCAGGTTGGTTTCTATCTATAGAGTTGTTTTATATCTTAGTACGAGAGGACCGGATATTTGGAATAAATTTCAGTTGTTATATTGGTTTTTATTAATATTTACTATTTTGGCAGATAAGTGCATTGGATTTAGAATCTATTAATGTAAAATTGTTATTTTACAAGTAGTATATGCTTGATCTTTTTTTTCTTGTTGTTGTTTTTTTGTTGTTAATGATTTTTGTTATGGTTGGGGTAGCCTTTCTTACTTTGTTGGAGCGGAGGGTTTTAGGGTATGTTCATATTCGTAAGGGCCCTAATAGGGTTGGGTTTGTTGGTATTCTTCAGCCTTTTAGAGATGCTATTAAATTGTTTTCTAGGGAGCAATATTTTCCTATTGTTTCCAATTATTTAATTTACTATTTTTCTCCTATTTTTGGGTTTTTTCTTTCTTTGTTGGTTTGGTTGTTGGTTCCTTATTTGAGTGGATTTATTTCATTTGAGTTGGGTTTGTTGTTTTTTTTGGCTTGTACTAGATTGGGGGTGTATACTGTTATGATTGCTGGTTGGTCTTCTAATTCTGGTTATTCTTTATTGGGAGGTCTTCGTGCCTTGGCTCAGACTATTTCTTATGAGGTGAGATTGGCTTTTATTTTGCTTTCTTTTGTTATTTTGATTAGTAGTTATAATTTGGCTTACTTTTATTTTTTTCAGGTTTATTTATGGTTAGTTTTTCTTTCTCTTCCTTTGTCTTTTATTTGATTTATTTCTTGTTTAGCTGAGACTAATCGTACTCCTTTTGATTTTGCTGAAGGGGAGTCTGAGCTTGTTTCAGGGTTTAATGTTGAATATGGTAGTGGAGGGTTTGCTTTGATTTTTTTGGCTGAGTATGCTAGTATCCTTTTTATGAGTTTGTTGTTTTGTATCCTTTTTTTGGGTAGTGATCTTTATTCTTTCTTTTTTTACGTTAAGCTTACTTTTGTCTCTTTTTTGTTTATTTGGGTTCGTGGTACGGTTCCTCGGTTCCGTTATGATAAGTTGATGTATTTGGCTTGGAAGAGATTTTTGCCTCTTTCATTGAATTATCTTTTATTTTTTATTGGTGTTAAGTGTTTCATTTTTTCTTTGTTATAGTGTATTAATTTGAGTATGTTAAGTTAATAGAAGATTTGAACTTCTTTCATAATGTTTTCAAGACATTAGGCTTTGTCTGTAGCTTTTTAACTTTTAATCTGTTATTTTATCTCATAGCTTTGTTATTATAGGGCTTATTACATAGTATATGAAGTATATTGTTGTTAGGATTTGTCCTGTTAGGATGTAAGGGTCTTCTACTGGCCGTGCCCCGATTCATGTTAGGAGGATTACAGTGTTTGTTATTGTTCAGAATAGGATTTGGTTGATTGGGTAGAATTGTGTTCCCCGGAATTTTGATTTGTTGATTGGTATAATGAATAGAATTGCAATTGATATAGCTAGGGCAATCACTCCTCCTAGTTTATTGGGGATTGAGCGTAGGATTGCGTATGCAAATAGGAAGTATCATTCTGGTTGGATATGGACGGGTGTTACTAGGGGGTTTGCTGGTGTAAAGTTGTCTGGGTCTCTTAGGATGTATGGTTCTTTTAGGGTAAGTATAGTTAGTGCTATGATTGTAACGGCGAATCCGAAGATGTCTTTTACTGTGAAGTATGGGTGGAATGGGATTTTGTCAGTGTTTTTGTTTAATCCTAGGGGGTTATTTGATCCTGTCTGGTGAAGGAATAGTAGGTGGATTAGTACTATTGCTGCAATTGCGAATGGTATTAGGAAGTGTAGGGCAAAGAATCGTGTAAGTGTGGCGTTGTCTACCGCGAATCCCCCTCATACCCATTGGACTACTTCCTTTCCTACGTAGGGGATCGCTGATAGGAGGTTTGTAATGACTGTTGCACCTCAGAATGATATTTGTCCTCATGGTAGCACGTAGCCTATAAATGCTGTTGCTATAGTTAGGAATAGGATTGCTACTCCTACGGATCATGTATGTGTGAAATTGTATGACCCGTAATATATGTTTCGTCCTGTGTGTAGGTAGATGCATACGAAGAATAGGGATGCTCCATTTGCGTGTAGTGTTCGTAGAAGTCATCCATAATTTACGTCTCGGCAAATGTGTCTTACTCTTCTGAAGGCGATGTCGATGTTTGGGCAGTAGTGTATGGCTAAGAATAGGCCGGTTGCAATTTGTGCTACTAGGCAGATTCCTAGTAGTGATCCGAAGTTTCATCATCCTCTAATTGTTGATGGTGTTGGTAGGTCTACTAGGGCGTCATTTGCGATTTTGAATAGAGGGTGTTTATTTCGTGTGGGTTTATTCATTATCTTGTGTGTCGTAAGGGTCCCTTGGATACATTAATGATGTTTACGACTACGATTAGTGTTAATAGTATGTAAATTACTAGTATTGTTGTTATTGTTCCTATTATTTGATTATATATAACGGTTGTTGTGGTTGTGATTTCGTCTTCTATTATTGTGTTGTGTATATTTATTTCCTTGTTGTTCGTTACTGTCGGTATTAGGTATATTAGGACGGGTAGGGTGATTGATGATGCTATTAGTATTTTATTTGATGGTGCAAATATTTCGTTTGATGCCAGTCTTGTTATGTATATGAATAGTACTAGTATTCCTCCGATTATGATTATGAATAAGATGTATGAGAATCAAAAGCTTCTGTATATGGTTCCTCTGATTAAGCAGATTATAATTGTCTGTGTTAGTAATATTAGTCCTATGGCTATGGGGTGCTTTATTTGTGTAAATATTAGTCTCGTTATTGTTCTTATTGATATGAATAGCTTTGTTATGTCAGAGGGTATTTTATTTAAAATATTAGTTTTGGGGATTAATGAAATGGTGTATGCCTTTCCTCTGAAGTTTTAAAAGGTTATCCCTTATTTTTGATTTACAAGACCAATATTTTTGTTAAATTATTAAAACTTATTAAATGCCAATGTGATTATATTTTTTTTATTCTTATTTTTGTGGTATTTGGGCTTTCTCCTCTAGTCGGAAGCATTTGTTGATTACTTTGTTAAGATTGGAGTTTGTTGTGTTGGTTCTTTACTTTTCTATTTATTTTTATTTATGTAGGTTTAACTATAGTTTATTTTTTGTTGTTTATTTTCTGGTTTTTTCTGTTTGTGAGGGTTCCTTGGGTCTGTCTATTTTGGTTTCTATAATTCGTAGTCATGGGAATGATTATTTTCAATCTTATAGAGTTCTTCAATGTTAAAATTTCTTTGTTTTTTGATTTTTTTGATCCCTTTGTGTATTTATTCTGGGTTTTGGTGATTGGTTTGTTCTATAATGTTTTTTGTTTCTTTTCTTTATTTGTTTTTCTTTCCTTATTTTTTTTGTTGGGGCGGGCTGGGTTACATTTTTGGTTGTGATTTAATTTCTTATGGTTTGATTCTTCTTAGTCTGTGGATTTGTGTTCTTATGATTTTGGCTAGAGAGTCTGTATTTCGTTTAAATTATTTTTCTGGGTTTTTTCTCTTTGTTGTTATTATTCTTACTATTTTGTTGTATTGTACTTTTAGAAGAATCAGTCTACTTTCATTTTATATTTTTTTTGAAAGTAGACTGATTCCTACTTTGTTTTTAATTTTGGGTTGGGGGTATCAACCTGAGCGTGTTCAGGCTGGGATTTATTTATTATTTTATACGTTGTTGGCTTCTCTTCCTTTGTTGGTGGGTATTTTATTTATTTATAATTCTTTAGGTTCTTTGTGTTTGTTTACATTGAGTGGGAATAGTTATTTGGTTGGTGGTTTATTTTATCTTTGTATGGTTTTTGCCTTTTTGGTTAGGATGCCTATATTTATAGTTCATTTATGGCTCCCTAAGGCTCATGTTGAGGCTCCTGTGTCTGGTTCTATGATTTTGGCTGGTGTTTTGTTGAAGTTGGGAGGGTATGGCCTTCTTCGTGCTTTTCCTGTATTGTTTAAGTTTGGATTTAAGTTTGGTGTTGTTTGAGTTGCTTTGAGTTTAGTTGGGGGTCTTTTTGTTAGTCTATTTTGTATGCGGCAGACTGATTTAAAGTCATTGATTGCTTACTCTTCTGTAGCTCATATGAGTATGGTTATTGGTGGTATTATGACTTTAAATTATTGAGGGGTTTGTAGATCTTTTGCTTTAATGGTGGCTCATGGCTTGTGTTCTTCTGGTCTGTTTTGTCTTTCTAATATTTCTTATGAGCGGTTTAGTAGCCGTAGTCTTTTAATTAATAGGGGTTTAATTAATTTGATGCCTAGAATGGCTATGTGGTGGTTTTTATTAAGCTCTTGTAATATGGCGGCTCCTCCTTCTTTGAATCTTTTAGGGGAGATTGGTTTGTTGAGTAGTTTGGTTTCTTGGTCTTGGTGTCTTATGTTTGTTTTGGTTTTTTTATCGTTTTTTAGTGCTGCTTATACCCTTTATTTATATTCTTATAGTCAGCATGGGTCTATTTATTCTGGAATTTACTCTTGTTCTTTGGGGTATGTTCGTGAGTTCTTGTTGTTGTTTTTGCATTGGTTTCCGTTGAATTTAATTATTTTGAAGGTGGATGTTTCTGTTTTCTGGATTTAGAATCTAAATAGTTTAAGGGGAAAATATTGGTTTGTGGTGCCGATGATATATTTGTATATTTTAGATTTATGTTTATGTCCATTTGTTTTGTTAGATTTGTTTTTTTATTTCTTCTGGGTTGGTCCTGTTGTGTTTTAGGGTCGTATTTTATTATGAATGATTTGATTTATTTTATTGATTGGAACATTATTACATTGAACGGTAGCTCTATTATTATGACTTTTTTATTTGATTGGATATCCTTGTTGTTTATGGGGTTTGTATTTATTATTTCTTCTTTGGTAATTCTTTATAGAGATGACTATATATTTGGTGATTTAAATATTGTTCGGTTTATTTCATTGGTTTTAATATTTGTTATTTCTATGATGTTTTTGATTATTAGCCCTAATGTAATTAGTATTTTATTGGGTTGGGATGGCTTAGGGTTGGTTTCTTATTTGTTGGTAATTTATTATCAGAATGTGAGGTCTTATGGTGCTGGTATGTTGACTGTTTTATCTAATCGGATTGGGGATGTTGCTTTGTTGATGGTTATTGCTTGAATGATTAATTTTGGTAGCTGGAGTTTTATTTATTATTTAGAGTTTTTATCAAGTTCTTTTGAGATGGAGTTGATTTCCTTTCTTGTTGTTTTGGCTGCTATGACTAGGAGTGCTCAGATTCCCTTTTCTTCTTGGTTGCCTGCGGCTATGGCTGCTCCTACTCCTGTTTCTGCTTTAGTTCATTCTTCTACTTTGGTTACTGCGGGGGTATATCTTCTTATTCGGTTTAGCCCTTCTTTTGGGTATTGATTGAATGTTTTCTTGTTGTTAGTCTCGGGCTTGACCATATTTATAGCAGGGCTTGGGGCTAACTTTGAGTTTGATTTGAAGAGGATTATTGCTCTGTCTACTCTCAGACAGTTGGGGCTTATAATTATAACTATTTCTATAGGTCTTTCTGGTTTGGCCTTTTTTCATTTATTGACTCATGCTTTGTTTAAGGCTTTATTGTTTATATGTGCTGGTGGGGTTATTCATTCTATGGGGGATTCTCAGGATATCCGTTTTATGGGGGGTTTGTCTGTTTATATGCCTTTTACTTCTGCTAGTTTAATGGTCTCTAATTTTGCTCTTTGTGGCATGCCTTTTTTGGCCGGGTTTTACTCTAAGGACTTTATTCTGGAAATATTTTCTATGAGATATGTGAATGTTTTTGGTTTCTTCTTATTGTTTGTGTCTACAGGTTTGACGGTTTGTTATTCTTTTCGCTTGTTTTATTTTGTTTTGTGTGGTGATTTTAATTTTGTTCCTTCATATTCTATGGTTGAGTCCAATTATAACATAATGGTTGGTATGATTGGGTTGTTGATTATGTCCATTTTTGGTGGAGGTTCTCTTATATGATTGATTTGTCCTACTCCTTCTATGATTTGCTTGCCTTATTACTTGAGGTTCCTTACTTTATTTGTGGTATTTTTGGGAGGCTGATTGGGTTACGAGATTGCTGGGTTTGTGTTTGGTGATAAACTATTTTCTATATATTTATATAGAGTTTCTTCGTTTTCTGGTTCTATATGGTTTATGCCTTTCTTTTCTACTTATGGTGTTTCTTTTAGCCCCTTGGAGTTAGGGTATAGGGCAACAAGGGTTTTTGATTCTGGTTGAATGGAATTTTTTGGTGGTCAGGGTTTATATTGAGTTCTTTTTAATTTGGGTAGGGTTAATCAATGATTTCAATACAATAATTTAAAGGTGTTTTTAGGGTTTTTTGTTATGTGAATTGTCATTCTATTATTTGTTCTTGTATTTTACTTGAATAGCTTATGTTTAGAGCGCGACACTGAAGATGTCGATGAGGTATTTATTGCCTTTAAGTATTCTTATTTATAAAAGAGCTTCTTTGTCTTTACAGTGAAAGTGTAATGTTTATTCTAAACTATATAAATTTAGAAGTGTAAACGGATTTTAACCGCTATAGTGATAAGTTAGCAGCATTCACTTTTTCTGTCACTTCCTTAACAGGAATTTATTTATTCAATTTTATTATTAACAATAATATACCTCTCTTTGGTTTCAGTTAAAGATTTAAAAGCGAGGATAAGTAGTATTTTATCTAAGATCAGGTCGAAACTGATTGCAATTTTTGCTTCTCGCTTATGTCTTATAGGTGAGACTAACTATTATGGATAGTACTTTTTGAATGCAACTCAAATGTTATTATTAACTATAGCCCCCTTAATTTCTTCATTCTAGGGATCCTTGGTTTCATTCATGGTATAGTCCAATAATAAGAATTAGTAGGAATGCGGATCTTACGATTAGCCATGATTTTATATTTGATGTTATTATGGTAATTGGCATTGGGAGAAGTAATGCAATTTCTACGTCAAAGATTATGAAGATTACTGCAATCAGGAAGAATCGTGATGAGAATGGTAGGCGTGCGGAGTTTTTTGGGTCAAATCCACATTCGAATGGAGAGCTTTTTTCTCGGTCTTCGTTGATCTTTTTTGAAATTAGTGTTGCTAGGACTATGATTGCTGCTGATAGGAGGAGGGTTACTGTTGCTGCTGTTGTAACTATTATTATTATTTATCTTGTTTTCACAAATTTCTTGATTGGAAGTCAAGTATACTTTCCTTGTATTAGATAAATATTATTTTATCTTCCTCATCAGTAAATTGAGATGTATAGGAATAGTCAAACTACGTCTACGAAGTGTCAGTATCATGCTGCTGCTTCAAACCCGAAATGGTGGTTTGATGAGAAGTGTAGTGTTGTGTGTCGTAATAGACATGTGGTTAGGAATGTTGTTCCAATAATTACATGTAGTCCGTGGAAACCTGTTGCTACGAAGAAGGTTGATCCGTATGCTGAGTCTGCAATTGTGAATGGGGCTTCAAGATATTCGTATGCTTGTAATGCAGTGAAGTATAACCCTAGTAGAACTGTGAAGAAAAGGCCTTGAGTTGTTTGGGTAGCATTATTTTCTAGTAATCCGTGATGTGCTCATGTTACTGTTACTCCTGATGCCAGTAGAATTGCTGTGTTTAGTAAAGGGACTTGTAGGGGGTTAAATGGTTGGATTCCTGTGGGTGGTCAGGTTGATCCTAGTTCGATTGTAGGGGATAGTCTTGAATGGAAGAATGCTCAGAAGAATGATACGAAGAATAGAACTTCGGAGACAATAAATAGAATTATTCCTCATCGCAATCCCTTTGTTACTATCTTTGTGTGTAGGCCTTGATAGGTTCCTTCTCGGGTTACGTCTCGTCATCATTGGATTATGGTAAGGATGGTGATGATTGCTCCAATACCTAATAGACTATCGTCGTATTGGTGGAATCATTTGATTATCCCTATTAGGGTTACTATTGCTCCGATAGCACCTGTAAGTGGTCATGGTCTTTTATTTACTATGTGGAATGGGTGGTTTTCATGTATTGACATTAGTTGACTTCTCTAGAATATAAAGTTCTTAGGATTGCAAATACGTATGATTGGATAATTGCTACTGCGGCTTCCAGAATTAGAAGGAGGATTTGGGCGGTAATTAAAACTGTTAATAGCGTGTGTCTTATGGAGGGTCCGTTATTCCCTAGCAGGGTTAGTAATAGGTGTCCTGCAATTATGTTTGCGGTTAGTCGTACTGCTAGAGTTCCTGGACGAATAATATTACTAATTGTTTCGATGATAACTATGAATGGTATTAATATAGAAGGTGTCCCCTGTGGTACTAGATGCTCAAATATGTGGTTGGTGTTTTTGATTCACCCAAATAGTATAAATCTTAGTCATATCGGCAGGGCTAGTGTTAGGGTAAGTGTTAGGTGGCTTGTTCTAGTAAAGATGTACGGGAATAGCCCTAGGAAATTGTTTATTAGGATTATTAAGAATAAGGATGTTAGGATGAATGAATTTCCTTTGTTTTCGTTTCCCTTTCTTAGAATTGTTTTTATTTCCTGGTGTAATTTATTTATTAATAGGGTTACTATTATGCTATTTCGTGATGGTACCAATCAGATTCTTGTTGGGATTAATAGGAGTCCAATGGTAGTTCTTGTTCAGTTCAGTGGTAAATTACTGATTTCTGTTGTTGGGTCAAAAATTGAGAATAGATTTCTTATCACTTTCAGTTTGTTTTGTGAATACTAATTGATTCCTTTGTTTTTCTTTGTTTGTTTGGTAATTGGGCGAAGTAGTTTATGATGTTGAATATTAGGAATGTTGCTAGGAATGAAAGGTATAGTAGGGTTCATTCTATGGGTATTATTTGAGGTATAAAAGGATATCTTTATGATTATTTCAGTTTGACATTCTGATGTTATGTAATTAACTAATCCTTTGTCATCAGAGATACTTGCTAGGGTATCATGAGCTGGTTTAAGAGACCATTACTTGCTTTCAGTCATCTGATGATTCTCTTATCTTTGATACTCAGTTAATAAATTGGTTAGTTGATACACTTTCAATTACAATTGGCATGAATCTATGATTTGCTCCGCAGATTTCTGAGCATTGCCCATATAGGAGGCCAGGGCGGTTGATCGAGAATCTCATTTGGTTAAGTCGTCCTGGTGTCGCATCTGTCTTTACTCCCAGTCTTGGTACTGTTCATGAGTGTAATACGTCTGCTGCTGTTACGATAATTCGGATTGGTGAGTTTATTGGTAGTACTACTCGATTGTCTGTGTCTAGTAGGCGGAATGCGTCGATTGGTTGGTCTTCTTGTTGTACTATGTATGAATCGAACTCTAGCTTTGTAAAGTCCGAGTATTCATAGCTTCAATATCATTGGTGTCCTACTGTTTTTAATGTTATTACTGGGTTGTGGATTTCATCTATTAGGTATAGTAATCGTAAGGATGGGATTGCAATAAATACTAAGATGATTGCAGGGGCAATTGTTCATAGGGTTTCAATTATTTGCCCTTCTAGGATGAATCGTCTGGTTTGTTTATTTTGGATAATTCTGATTATTGTGTAAAATACTGCTGTAATAATTATTAATATAATTATTAGTGCGTGGTCGTGGAAGAAGATTAATTGTTCTATGACAGGTGAAGCTCTATCTTGTAGTGTTAGGTTTAATCATGTTGCCATTGTGTTTCTAATGAAAGTTTAAAAACTTTATTTATGGAGCTTAAATCCAATGCACTTATCTGCCACGTTAGAGGAGGTTAGTTAGTTAGGGAAATAGTTGGAAGTTCTGAGTATCTGTGTTCTGCCGGTGGGAAGTTTTGTAACCATTCTACTGAGTTTCTCGTATGTGTAGGGAATAAGATTGGCCGGTTTGATGTAATTCTTTCTCATATAATGAATAGGAACATTATTACTCTTACGAATGAAATTGTTGATCCTATTGATGAAATAATATTTCATGTAGTGTATGCGTCTGGGTAGTCTGAGTATCGTCGTGGCATACCAGCTAGTCCTAGAAAGTGTTGGGGAAAGAATGTTATATTTACTCCTACAAATATAACGGCGAATTGGGCCTTTAGTCATTTTGGGTTTATTGTGAGTCCAGTGAATAATGGGAATCATTGTACAAACCCTCCTATGATTGCAAATACTGCACCCATTGATAATACATAGTGGAAGTGGGCTACTACGTAGTAAGTGTCGTGTAGTACGATATCGATTGATGAATTTGCTAGTACTACACCTGTAAGACCTCCTATTGTGAATAGGAATACAAAGCCAAGTGCTCATAGACAAGCTGCTCTATATGTTATTCGGGTTCCATATATTGTTGCAAGTCATCTGAAGATTTTGATTCCTGTTGGCACTGCAATGATTATTGTCGCGGATGTAAAGTATGCTCGTGTATCAACGTCTATTCCTACAGTGAATATGTGGTGAGCTCATACTACGAATCCTAGTAGTCCAATTGCTAGTATAGCGAAGATTATTCCTAGATTTCCAAATGCTTCCTTTTTCCCTCTTTCATGGCAAATGATGTGTGATACTATACCAAATCCAGGTAAGATTAGAATATAAACTTCGGGATGTCCGAAGAATCAAAATAAGTGTTGATATAGGATTGGGTCTCCTCCTCCTGCGGGGTCGAAGAATGATGTATTTAGGTTACGATCTGTTAATAGTATTGTGATTGCTCCTGCTAGAACTGGTAGTGAAAGTAATAGTAGTAGAGCGGTAATGGCAATTGATCATACAAATAGGGGAATTCGTTCAGGTTTTATGCTTTTTGGCTTTATATTGATTGTGGTTGTAATGAAGTTTACTGCTCCTAGAATGGAGGATACTCCTGCTAGGTGTAGTGAGAAGATTGCTAGATCTACAGATGCTCCAGCGTGGGCAATTCCTCTAGCAAGAGGGGGGTAAACAGTTCATCCTGTTCCTACTCCACTTTCTACTGTTCTACTAGTGAGAAGAAGAGTTAGGGATGGTGGAAGTAGTCAGAATCTTATGTTGTTTATTCGTGGGAATGCTATGTCTGGTGCTCCTAATATTAAGGGTACCAATCAGTTTCCGAAGCCACCAATTATAATTGGCATAACTATGAAGAAAATTATAACAAAGGCGTGGGCTGTGACAATGACGTTGTAGATTTGATCGTCTCCAATTAGGGATCCTGGCTGTCCTAGCTCTGTTCGAATAAGCATTCTTAGAGAGGTTCCTACTATTCCTGATCAAGCTCCAAATACAAAATATAAAGTTCCAATGTCTTTGTGATTAGTTGAGAAGAACCATCGGGTGAAGATTAGTGGGATGGCTGAGATTAATAAGTAGGCGATAGGCTGTAAATCTATTTAGGGGCGTTTACGTTGCTCTTCCACTATGTTTTTCGAGAGCCTTGTATTCATTTTGTGATTATAGAATGCAATTCTGTAGGGGTGAGTTAAAGACTTACCAAGGCCTAAAGGAAGCCCTTTATTTATAGCTTTGAAGGTTATTAGTTTGTTTTTAACTTAAGGCCTTCATTTAATTAATGTTGGTGATGACTGTGCAGATTGCCATTCCTGTTAGAGAGATGGATGATAGGATCACCGCTATTACATTTTTTGTTGTTTCGGGTTTATGGGACTTAAAATTTCATTTTGGTTCAGTATTCAAGATCATAAATCTCGAGTAGGAAATCTTTAGGTAGTAGTATAGAGTGATTAGCGAGGTTACTACTACAATTGTTGCTAGTGGGGCTATGTTATTTATGATTATAGCTTGGATGACAATTCATTTTGGTAGAAACCCTAGGAATGGGGGTAACCCTCCTAATGATAGCAGTGATGTGAATATTATGAATTTTATAAGCGTGGTTTCTTTATTTGTTAATATTGTTTGGTTGATAAAAGACACTCCGGATAGTTTGATGGCGGACACCACTGTAAGTGCTAGCGTTGAGTAGATTGTGAAGTATACTATCCATAGGTTTTCGCTAGTGGTTAATGCGATTAGTATTCATCCGGTGTGGTTGATGGATGAATAGGTTAGGATTTTTCGTATTGAGGTTTGGTTTAATCCTCCGATTGATCCAACAATCGTTGATAGTAAAATAATTCTTAGTGTGAATGCATTGATTTCAATCAGGTATGATATTAATATCAATGGGGCTGCTTTTTGCACTGTTATTAGCAGTGCACAGTTTTCTCATCTTAATCCCTCTATTACTCCTGGGAATCATCAGTGAAGGGGGGCTGCTCCACTTTTTAACAGGAGGGGGGTACAAATGATTATGGGTGTATAGGTTCTTCTTTCAAATGTGAATAGATCTTCCGTTAAGGTTTTCATTACTACTATAAAAAGCAATGTTGCTGAGGCAAGAACTTGTACAATAAAATATTTTAGTGAGGCTTCTGTATTATACATGTTTTTGACGTTGGATATTAGGGGGATAAATGATATTAGATTGATTTCCAGGCCCATTCAGGCTCCTAATCATGAGTTGGAGGACACAGATACTAATACACCTCCCACTAGGGTAATTAGTAAAAGGATTTTGGTTGAGTTTCTAGGCATCAGAGAAGAGAGGTTAATGCTCTATTTATGGGGTATGAACCCATTAGCTTTATTTAGCTTACTTTTCTATGTTGAGGCTTGTTTATTATATCTTGGTGTATGGTGCACGGCGGCTTTTGATGCTTGACGGTGATAGTTTGATTCTGTTAGATGTAATGAAGGTAGTTTTGTACTACATATTTTATCCTATCACGATAGTCCTTTACTCAGGCTCATCATT